ATAGAGTAAAAGCTCTCGATAAAAATCTAGTGAAAACTCTCGATAAAGAATCCGTTGATCTGAATGTACTCGAAAAAAGAACTCGATTGTGTAATGATAAGACTAAAAAAGAATATTTACCAAAAATATATGATCCTTTCTTAAATGGACCCTATCGCGGACGAATCAAAAAAGGGGTTTCACTCTCAATTAAAAATGAAATTTCTAAAAAAAATTATATAGAAAAATTTTTGATAAATAAGATTCATAGTATCCTTCTTATTATTAATCGCCTAGAATTTGAACAGAAACTAAATCCATTTGATAGAAAAACATGCGCAAAGCAAATGGATTATTTATTGAACTTAATCAATGAATTTGCTGTAAAATCAAGTTTCAATTTTAAAAGACCTTTTTTAGTTCCCGAACACGAACAAGTAAGAATTGATTCAGAAGATAGAATCCAAATTTTCAAATTTTTATTTGATGCAAATACAACTCTTCCCAACGAGAAAACAAAAAAAAAATCTATTGCACTAAAAGAAATCCAAAAAAAAGTCCCTCAATGGTCATACAAATTAATTAACAATTTGGAACAACAGGAGGGAGAAAGCGAGGAAAGTGTGGTAGTGGATCATGAGATTCGCTCAAGAAAAGCAAAACGTATAGTTATTTTTACTGATAACCAACGGAATACTGATACTTATAGTAATACCCAAGAAACTAATAATACTGATCAAACAGACCAAGTGGCTTTGATACATTATTCACAACAATCGAATTTTCGTCGAGACATAATCAAAGGCTCTGTGCGTGCTCAAAGACGTAAAATAGTTACTTGGAAATTCTTTGAGGCAGATGCGCATTCCCCCCTCTTTTTGGACCGAATAGAAAAATCCCCCATTTTTTCTTTTGATATTTCCGAACGTATAAACCTAATTTTGAGAAATTTTATGTGGACAAACACAGAACTCAAAATTTCGGATTATAAAGAGAAAACCACAGAAGAAAGTGAGAAAAAAAAGGAAGAGGATAAAAAAGAGGAAGCCAAAAGAAAGGAGAAAGTACGTATAGAAATAGCGGAAGCCTGGGATAGTATTTTACTTGCTCAAGTACTAAGAGGTTTTTTGTTAGTAACCCAATCGACTCTTAGAAAATATATTATATTGCCTTCATTGATAATAGTTAAAAATATCGCCCGTATGCTATTGTTTCAATTTCCCGAATGGTCCGAGGATTTTAAAGATTGGAATCGAGAAATGTATGTTAAATGCACCTATAATGGCGTTCAATTATCAGAAAAAGAATTTCCAAAAAACTGGTTAACAGACGGTATTCAGATTAAGATCCTATTTCCTTTTCGTCTGAAACCTTGGCACACATCTAACCCACGAGCCCCTTATAATGATCCAATGAAAAAGAAAGATTCAAAAAATGATTTTTGTTTTTTAACAATTTTTGGAATGGAAGCTGAATTCCCTTTTGATTCTCCCAGAAAACAACTTTCATTTTTTGAACCCATTTTAAAAGAACTCAAAAGAAAAATTAGAAAATTGAAAAAGAAATGCTTTCTAATTCTAAGAATTTTAAAAGAAAAAACAAAATTGTTTGTAAATGTTTTAAAAGAAACAAAAAAATGGGTCATTAAAAGGATTCTTTTTTTAAAAGAAATAAAAAAAGAACTCTCACAAATAAACCCAATTCTATTATTTGGATTGAGAAAAAGAAAAGTATATGAATTGAGTAAAACTAAAAAAGATTCTATAACCAGTAATCTGATGATTGATGAATTGTCCATTGAAACTATACCATCATCCATTGAAACTATACCTCGGAATTGGACAAATTATTCATTGACAGAAAAAAAAATGCAGGATCTAACTGATAGAACAAGCACAATCATAAACCAAATAGAAAAAATTACAAATAAAAAAAAGGGCGGATTTCGAATTCCGGATCGAAATATTAGTTCTAACAAAATAAGTGATGATGATAAAGGGTTGGAATCACAAAAAAATATTTGGCAGATATTAAAAAGAAAAAATGCTCGACTAATACGTAAATTACATTATTTTATGAAATTTTTCATTGAAAGGATATACATAGATATCTTTCTGTGGATCATTAATATTCCTAGGATCAATACACAACCATTTCTTGAATCAATAAAAAAAATTATTAATAAATACATTACCAATAATGAAACAAATCAAGAAAAAATGGATAAAACAAATCAAAGTTTAATTCACTTTATTTCGACTATAAAAAAGGCACTTTATAATACTAATATTAGTAATAAGAATTCAAATACTTTTTGTGACTTATCCCACTTTTCACAAGCCTATGTATTTTACAAACTCTCACAAACCCAATTTATTCATTTTTCTTTTTATAAGTTAAAATCTGTCTTTCAATGTAATGGAGCAGCCCCCTTTATTAAGAATGAAATAAAGGATTATTTTATTGGAACACAAGAACTTTTTCATTCTCAATTAAGACATAAGAATCGTCAGAATTCTGGAATAAATCAATGGACAAATTGGTTAAGGAATCATTATCAATATGATATATCTCAGATTAGATGGTCTAGACTAGTACCACAAAAATGGCGAAATCGATTCAATCAACACTGTATGAATCAAAATAAGGATTTATGCAACTCCTCTAAAAAAACAAAATTTATTCACTACGAAAAACAAAAAAATTTTGAAACGGCTTCATTACTAAACGAAAAAGAGAATTTTAAAAAACAATATAGATATGATCGGTTAGCATATAAATCTATTAATTCTGAAGATACGAAGTACTCTTCAATTTATGAATCGCCATTACACGTAAAAAATAACCAAGAAGTTTTTTCGAATTCCAACACAAATAAACGAAAATCTTTTTATATGATGGAAGGTATTCCTATTATCCCTATCAATAAGGATCTAGTACAAGATGATATTAGAGATATGGAGAAAAATCTGGATAGAAAATATTTTGATTGGAGAATTATCGATTTTTGTCTTAGAACGAAAATCGATATCGAGGCTTGGATCAATATTGATACTGACCCAAACAGTAATAAAAAATCTACTAAGGCTAAGCTTAATAATTATCAAATAATTGATAAAATCAAAAAGAAAAATCTTTTTTATCTCACAATTCATCAAGATCAAGAAATCAACTTATCCAATCAAAAACGTTTTTTTGATTGGATGGGAATGAATGAAGAAATACTAAATCATCCCATATCAAATCTTGAACGTTGGTTCTTCCCAGAATTTTTGATATTTTATAATTTGTATAAAACAAAACCGTGGGTTATACCAATAAAATTACTTCTTTTAGATTCTAATATAAATGAAAACGCTACTGATATTGAAAACAAAAGCATCGCTGGAAATAAAAAAAAGGATCCTTTTATATCAATATCCTCCAGTGAAAAAAAATATCTTGAATTAAAAAAACGAAATAAAGGGCAAAAAGAATCCGCCGCGGACCAAGCAAACTTTGAATCTGCTCTTTCAAACCAAGAAAAAGATGTTGAAGAAGATTATACGGGCTCGGACATGAAAAAACATAAAAATAAAAAGCAATACAAGAACAATACAAAAGCGGAGTTTGATTTCTTACTAAAAAGGTATTTTCTTTTTCAATTGCGATGGGATGATATTTTAAATAAAAAAATAATTAATAACATCAAAGTATATTGTCTCCTGCTTAGACTGATAAATCCACGAGAAATAACTATATCCTCTATTCAAAGGGGAGAAATGAGTCTTGATATTCTGATGATTCAGAAAAATTTAACTCTTACAGAATTGATCAAAAGAGGAATTTTGATTATTGAACCAATTCGTCTATCTATAAAAAACGATGGGCAATTTATTATGTCTCAAACCATTGGTATTTCGTTGGTTCATCAAAGTAAACACAAAATTAATCAAAAATACCGAGAAAAAACTCATGTTGATAAGAATTCTGATGAAGTCATTACCAAATATAAAAAGATGACTGGAAATAGGGATAAAAATCATTATGATTTGTTTGTTCCTGAAAATCTTTTATCACCTAGACTTCGGAGAGAATTTCGAATTCTAATTTGTTTCAATTCTAGGAATAGAAATGATATGCATAAAAATTCAGCATTGGGGAATGGGAATAAGGTAAACAGTCAGGTTTTGGATAAAAGCAAAGGATATCAAAAGAAACTTATTAAATTAAAGTTATTTCTGTGGCCCAATTATCGATTAGAAGATTTAGCTTGTATGAATCGTTATTGGTTTGATAGCAATAACGGCAGTCGTTTCGGTATGGTAAGGATACATATGTATCCGCGATTGAAAATTCATTACTAGTATATTTTTGCTATCTTTCCCATATCGTAGCGGGTCTATGACGACAAAGAGGTGCACACATTCATTGTCTTACATTCCATTCTGATACATGATACTAATTCAATGACATATCAATTCGATCTCGAAATGAATCAATAAAATCTTCTGATTTTAGGACTAAGTTTTTATCTTTTTGGAGTACGGAAAACAACCATGCTTTTGTATACCTTTTCAAATCGAATTTTTAAATTAAAATCGGATTGATTTAATTTGATTTAATAAAATTCGAAATTAGAACAAAATTAAGATTATTGTCTATACCAAACTAAAATAAGTGACATTATTATTACTGATCAATAAAGATATCTATCAATAAAAATATCTTAAAAAAAGAAGGGGGTTTCATTTTATGGTAAAAAATTCATTCATCTCAGTTATTTCACAAGAAGAAAAAGAAGAAAACAGGGGTTCTGTTGAATTTCAAATATTTAGTTTCACCAATAGGATACGAAGACTTACTTCACATTTACAATTACACAAAAAAGACTATTTATCTCAGAGAGGTCTACGTAAAATTCTGGGAAAACGCCAACGACTGCTATCTTATTTGTCAAAGAAAAATAGAATAGGTTATAAAGAATTAATTAATCGGTTGGATATTCGGGAATCAAAAACTCGTTAATTTGAAGAAGCATTTTGAATTATTTGATTTATTAGATCTTGAATTTGAATGAACTTTTTTTCGTTTTCAACAATTCATGAAAGAATGAATTAAGGAAAAACCTATGAATATACCAGCTCCAAGAAAAGACCTCATGGTAGTCAATATGGGTCCCCACCATCCATCAATGCATGGTGTTCTTCGACTTATCATTACTCTAGATGGTGAAGATGTTATTGACTGTGAACCAATATTGGGTTATTTACACCGAGGGATGGAAAAAATTGCGGAAAACCGAACAATTATACAATATTTACCTTATGTAACACGTTGGGATTATTTAGCTACTATGTTCACAGAAGCAATAACGGTAAATGGACCGGAACAGCTGGGAAATATTCAAGTACCTAAAAGAGCCAGCTATATCAGAATAATTATGTTGGAGTTGAGTCGTATAGCTTCTCATCTGTTATGGCTCGGCCCTTTTATGGCGGATATTGGTGCACAGACTCCCTTTTTCTATATTTTCAGAGAAAGAGAATTAGTATATGATCTATTCGAAGCTGCCACCGGTATGAGAATGATGCATAATTATTTTCGGATCGGGGGGGTAGCGGCTGATCTCCCTCATGGCTGGATAGATAAATGTTTGGATTTCTGCGATTATTTTTTAATAAGGGTTGCTGAATATCAACAACTTATTACACGCAATCCTATTTTTTTAGAACGAGTCGAGGGGGTAGGCATTATTGGTCGAGAGGAAGTAATAAATTGGGGTTTATCGGGACCAATGCTGCGAGCGTCCGGAATACAATGGGATCTTCGTAAAGTTGATCAGTATGAGTGTTATGACGAATTTGATTGGGAAGTACAGTGGCAAAAAGAAGGGGATTCGTTGGCTCGTTATCTAGTCCGAATTGGTGAAATGATGGAATCCATAAAAATTATTCAACAGGCTCTCGAAGGAATTCCGGGGGGGCCATATGAGAATTTAGAAACCCGATACTTTGATAGAGAAAGGAATCCAGAATGGAATGATTTTGAATATCGCTTTATTAGTAAAAAACCTTCTCCTACATTTGAATTGCCGAAACAAGAACTTTATGTGAGAGTCGAAGCTCCAAAAGGAGAGTTGGGGGTTTTTCTGATAGGGGATCGGAGTGGTTTTCCTTGGAGATGGAAAATTCGACCGCCGGGTTTTATCAATTTGCAAATTCTTCCTCAGTTAGTTAAAAGAATGAAATTGGCTGATATTATGACAATACTAGGTAGTATAGATATCATTATGGGAGAAGTTGATCGTTGAAATGATAATTGATACACCAGAAGTACAAGATATCGATTCTTTTTCTAGATTGGAATTTTTAAAAGGGGTCTATGGAATTATATGGTTACTTATTCCTATTTTGACTCTTGTATTGGGAATCACAATAGGCGTACTGGTAATTGTATGGTTAGAAAGAGAAATATCCGCGGGAATACAACAACGTATTGGACCTGAATACGCCGGTCCTTTGGGAGTTCTTCAAGCTCTAGCAGATGGGACAAAACTTCTTTTCAAAGAAAATCTTTTTCCATCTAGAGGGGATACTCGTTTATTCAGTATCGGTCCATCCATAGCGGTGATATCAATTTTAGTAAGCTATTTAGTAGTTCCGTTTGGTTATCGCCTTGTTTTAGCGGATCTCAATATTGGTGTTTTTTTATGGATTGCTATTTCAAGTATTGCTCCCATTGGACTTCTTATGTCAGGATACGGGTCAAATAATAAATATTCCTTTTTAGGTGGTCTACGAGCTGCTGCTCAATCGATTAGTTATGAAATACCATTAACTTTATGTGTGTTATCAATATCTCTACGTGCGATTCGTTGATATATAGACATAAACTTTTCTCTATTCTTCCTTTCTAGGAAAGCGGTGGAATGAATTGAGTAAAGTTAGATATCTTCATTTTTTTTATTCATTATTCGGATTGAAGAATTAAATCAAATAGTTATATGAGTGAAAGAAAACAGCTTATATTATATATAATATATAAATTAGATAATTTAGAATATATAAATTCGCAGTAAAAATATTGAGTCTCATTTTCCATGTATAAGAGTTAAAGAGTTAAGCGGAAATAAACATAAACATAAGAAACCGTTTACCCCAAGATTGGTTAATTAGTCATCCTGACTTGAAGCGGGCTCAAAAGATCCACCGTATTGCGTTTTCACTATCATTTGTATGTATTAAGATACATGTATTATCATAACGGGGGGTTGAACAAAAACGAGTGGATGGTTAGAAACACCAAGATATGTAACGGATTTGTAATGGAAATGGAAATTCTGTAAATTATCCAAAAGGACTTTTTTACATAATATACAAACAAAGAATACTAATTGGGGCTTAAAGTTGGTAGAAATTATTAGGCAGTACTCCCCAAGGCACGATTCCAATCCAGAGTATGCTCCTATCCACCGATTAAATACATAACTATTGGGAACGAAAAAATCCTTTATTTTGTAAGCCCCCCTTTTTTCAGAAA